TTGATTATTACAGGCCTCTTGAATCTTCTCTTTCCTATTTATTTTTAATTTGATTTCTTGTTTTTTTGTAATGTGTATTGACTCTTATTTAACTATTTATTTATCTTTTTTAACTATTATATATATTTGGTATAGGAATTCACTTGTTGAGATCCCATGAATCAATTGAAACTCCAGATTCATACTAGAACCACGATGATTTAATAAAGCCAAGCCTCAAGCCAAGCTAAACTCAAGGGTTCTCTGAGTAAGAACACTTTCATAATCACTTATTCAATGAATGTATGTTATGACTCAACAAAATCTAGATCTAGAAAAGGAGTTGTCCTTCGGTAAAAAAAAAAGTAAGTCTGAAAGAAGAAAAATCGTTTGATTTAGGAAATATTTATTTGAAATTTTTGGAGTCCGGTTTCGAGGTCCGAATATTAGTTATGAATCATAGTTTTCGTATTTCTTTTCTTGATCTATTCTATATTACATGGATTTCGTGTTCCAGATACTAGAATAATTATCCGACGAAATAGACTCATCTTGATAGAGATGACAGAACTATTCTCTGTATTATTAATAGGATCAATTATAACAAGTCACACACTCATATTCCGGAGATACCGAAACAAATAAATTCCACGGTCGAACTACCAGAATGGTCTAGAAATCAAAGTTTTAAGTTTAAGTAAAGTAATTTTTTTTTTACTAGTACTTCATAGTTCTTATTAAAGTTAACTCATTGCAATTCCATCCAGTAAAACGGAAGAATTATAAATTTCCAAAATAATAGATAGAAATACCGCAAATAGGGCCATAGCGACCCCCATTAGTGGTGTAGTCCCCCAGCCCGGAGCTACTTTACCATATTCCGAATTCAGTGGTTTCAATAAATTCCCTACGGTAGTTCGTCTTGGCCCAGATCTAGAACTATCCTCGACGGTTTGTGTAGCCATAAATCCTATTTATTTAATCATTGGTTGAGATCTGTTGACTTTGTATACCATTTCGTTGTAGTTGTAAATAAACGATCTTATTATAGATCCATTGTATTGTGATCTTGAAATTGTCTAAAAATGGAAATAGCAACCCTAATCGCCATCTTTATATCTGGTTTACTTGTAAGCTTTACTGGGTACGCCTTATATACCGCTTTTGGGCAACCCTCTCAACAACTAAGAGATCCATTCGAAGAACACGGGGACTAGTTGAAGTAATGAGTCTCCCATATAGGGTAGGGAGACTCATTACTTCAATTGAAATAATGAAAAATTATTTTACTTTTTTAGTTGGAACCTTAGGCGGTTCTCGAAAAAAGATAGCGAAAAAAATTATCCCTAAAGTAGAGACTAAAAGGAATGTATAAACCAATGCTTCCATAGATTCGATCGTGGTTTACAATTATAGCTTCCACACCTATTCATTTGGCATCATTTACCATATAGTATAAAATATAAATATAAAGAAAAGGAAAAGAAAAGATAGTGATTCAAGTCAAGATTTCTTAAGTACTCTAACCCTATGTCAAATAAAAAAAAGAGGCGAAAGATACCAGAGCAATCTTGTATCAGACTACTTGTCTCCTTGTAGTTGGATCTCCTATTTTTTGGAATGCTCCAAATTCCACTTGAGCATCCAAATCTGGATCAATACCAGCAAAAACATCTCTGAACAAGGTTCTAGCGCCATGCCAAATGTGTCCGAAAAAGAAGAGCAAAGCAAACGTAGCATGACCAAAAGTGAACCAACCCCTTGGACTGCTACGAAAAACGCCATCAGATTTCAAAGTAGCCCGATCTAATTCAAAAATTTCACCTAATTGGGCACGTCTAGCATATTTTTTAACAGTCACAGGATCACTATAACTGACTCCATTGAGTTCGCCACCATAGAACTCAACAGTTACACCTACTTGTTCAACACTATACTTTGATTCTGCTCTCCTAAAAGGAACATCGGCTCTCACAATTCCGTCTCCATCCACCAAAACCACCGGAAATGTTTCAAAAAAAGTAGGCATACGACGTACAAAAAGCTCGCGCCCTTCTTTATCTCTAAAGACAGGGTGCCCTAACCATCCAACAGCTATTCCATCCCCGTTATCCATTGACCCTGCTCTGAATAATCCCCCTTTTGCCGGATTATTACCAATGTAATCATAAAAAGCTAATTTTTCGGGAATTTTAGACCAAGCTTCCGATAAACTTAGATTTTCGTCTAGTCCGGTGCTAACTCTTCGGTATATTTCTTGCTGAAAGTATCCTTGATCCCACTGATAACGAGTGGGACCAAATAATTCGATTGGAGTTGTTGCTGAACCATACCACATAGTTCCAGCAACAACGAAAGCTGCAAAAAAAACAGCAGCGATACTACTGGAAAGTACAGTTTCAATATTGCCCATACGCAATCCTTTGTATAGACGTTGAGGCGGACGGACACTAAGATGGAATAAGCCCGCTAATATGCCCAATGTACCCGCTGCAATATGATGAGAGGCAATTCCTCCGGGAACAAAAGGATCAAAGCCTTCCGCGCCCCATGCAGGACTTACAGGTTGTACTTTTCCGGTTAGTCCATAAGGATCGGACACCCATATTCCAGGACCATACAAACCTGTTACATGAAATGCGCCAAAACCAAAGCAAGCCAACCCTGAGAGAAATAAATGAATTCCAAAGATCTTAGGCAAATCCAAAGAAGGTTTGCCCGTACGTTCATCGCAGAATATTTCTAGGTCCCAATACACCCAATGCCAGATAGCTGCCAAGAAGCACAAACCAGAAAACACAATATGTGCCCCTGCCACACCTTCATAACTCCAAATACCTGGATTCGTTATAGTTCCCCCTGAAATACTCCAACCACCCCACGAATTGGTTATTCCTAAACGAGTCATGAAGGGTATAACGAACATACCTTGTCTCCACATTGGATCGAGAGCGGGGTCAGAGGGATCAAAAACCGCTAATTCGTATAAAGCCATCGAACCGGCCCAACCAGCAACTAGGGCTGTATGCATTATATGGACCGAAAGTAATCGACCAGGATCATTCAATACGACAGTATGAACACGATACCAAGGCAAACCCATGGAAATACCCCTTTATCAAAAAAAAACTAGACACTATGTCACTTTATTTTATCGCATTGGAATTGGAAAAGACTATACTATGTACCTAACTTTTCAGTAGATTCTGTATGAGAAAAGGTTAATATTTATTCCGTTCCATTGAAAATAAGGGAAAAATTCTGTTCGTAAGAACAAAGAGAAGCGGATCTATTCTATACCCGATAAGTACCAATACGCAATGGGAGGATTACTCCTACTTTCGGGAAACAAATACATAGATACTTGTTTATCATTCCAACGATTGATACGTTAGTTAAATTTTCTCTTTATTCATTCTGTCTTACTCTATAAACCTTTCAATATAAACCTTTCAATCTATGTATAAAAATCTATGTATAAAATACAATAAAGAGAAAAAGAGATAAAGATGATAAAGCCATTGTTACGTTTCCATATTAACGCGAAGTATAGTACTCAATTTTGTCTTTAAATTAATGCCCGTTGGTGTTCCAAAAGTACCTTTTCGGAATCCCGGAGAGGAAGATGCAACTTGGGTTGAGTTATAGTGCGACTTGTCAGACATATTGAGTCATATGGAATTTACCCGTTTTCTCCCCCGATCGAGATATCCTCTGTTTCGCCCAAGAAATATTGTATTGAGGGAAGCATCAATCATTCGGAGCGTGAAGTGTAATTAGATCAATTTATTTATATTTGCATTTTGGGATCCATATTATCAATTAGGAGGATTTATGGTTCACTTGGAAAATGGAAAAATAAAAATAAAGTATTCAGGCTCCGTTCAGAAAATACCAAATCGGTAATATATGTATGATTATTACTTGTATTATAAAGGATTCTTATCCTTACTATATTATTATAAGTAAGATGAGTTACTATAAGAGTGATTTCAAACGTCCAACCAATAACCAACAGAATAGCATGATGAATACATCAAATAGTTGAGTTGGGAAAAGACATGAAACGAATTGAAAAAAAAAAGAAGTGGTACTGAGATTATTTGCCCTATATGTGCAAATAAAATTCGGACAGATCTTTTCCCGGAGTAGAACATGAACCTAAAAGAATTGCAAGGGCCCATTCAGGAACAAGAAAATTGCATCGTGATTTGAATATCGATGAAATAATACATCAATGAGAGAGATTAGTTCAATTTCTATAAGTTCAATAAATTCTTTTTTTATAGGTAAGGAAGCGAGAACACATCTCATGTTTTTTGAAAAATGGAAGAAAAACGTTTTTTTTAGAAAAACCTATTTTTAGAAAAACCTATTAAGTTAAAGAAAAAAGAAATAGAACAAGAATCGACACATTGATTCTTTTTTCTCCATTTCATTTTGATTTTGAACCGTATGCATCCAAAGGTGCGTGTACGGCTCCTAAAGGACTAAAGGATAGGATTTTGTCCTAATCAACCGACTTTATCGAGAAAGATTACTTTTTTTAGGACAAGAGGTCAAGGAGGAGATCTCGAATACTATTGTTGGTCTCATGGTATATCTCAGTATAGAAGATCAGACTAGGGATCTTTATTTATTTATAAACTCTCCCGGCGGATGGGTAATATCAGGAATAGCTATTTTTGATACTATGCAATTTGTGACGCCCGACGTGCATACAATATGCATGGGAATAGCCGCTTCAATGGCATCTTTCATCCTGGTCGGAGGAGAAATTACCAAACGTCTAGCATTCCCTCACGCTCGGCGCCAATGAGTTTTGATTTGAAAAAAAAAGAAACACTATGCCTTCGCCATATTGAATATGAATAATAAGTAATAATAGCATGGCACTTCGAGTTCGATCTAAACAAACCATTATTTTATTTTATTGTTTTTTCATAACATGAGATTTTGTATCGAGATAGTAGTATGAAACAAAGGGTATTTCCGATTTGTTGATTTTATGTGTCGGGAGTACATTTCAGCGTCACAAACTTTTTTTCTTCCACACTAGAAGTCTCTTTTTGATATTCATCTTATGAAAGAGTACGAAAAAAAATAAATTTTCCTTATTTGATCGTATCAGAAGGGAACTTTGGGATTGCTAAATCATAGATAAGATATAGATATCTATATAAAGCAACAGAACCATCATAGTATTTTTTACTCCTACGAAAGGAAGGGTGGTAAATGGATAATTCAACGATCTGAATCAGATAAATTATATTTCTTCGATAGACATAGAAGAGAAGAATAAAGTAAATTCCATTGCGGAGCCGTATGCAACATAGAAATGCCCGTACGGTTGTTCAATTCCATTTTCTTCTTTTTATTTTTTTTATCCTTTAATTTAGCCCAATCATGCGAGATAGAAGAACCTGTTATATCAATAACATTAGGTTAGGATTATGATTCATCAACCTGCTAGTTCTTTTTATGACGGAAGATCAGGGGACTTTTTCAGGGAAACGAGACAGATAGTGAAACTTCGCGAAACCCTCACAAAGGTTTATGTACAAAGAACAGGTATGCCTCTTTGGGTTGTAGCCCAAGACATGGAAAGAGATATTTTTATGTCAGCAACAGAAGCCCAAGCTCACGGCATTGTTGATCTTGTAGGGGCGGATCCTGAGGATTTCGAGGATTTTTTATTGTAAATCTATTTCAAACCGTAATTTAATTTTCTGTGATTTTATATTGAATAGAAAAAATAGATAATCATTAATTATCAGATTAATTCTCAGGTTAAGATCGATCTAAACCAACCCATTCCATTCTAATTTCTAATTATATATACAACGTATATATATATATACGACATGCCAACTATTAAACAACTTATTAGAAATGCAAGACAGCCAATAAGAAATGTTACGAAATCTCCCGCTCTTAGAGAATGTCCTCAGCGTCGAGGAACATGTACTAGGGTGTATGTGCGACTCGTTCAGATCATGAGTTCGAACAAATACAAATCATAAAATTTTTCCAGTATTACTGAACGGCACCAATGAATAGAGTAAATGGAAAAGATTTTTCATATATCTATATTGTGTATTGTGTATGGAATTTATGGTTTCCATTGGTGTAAATCCAATCACCTAAATTTGAGATGAAAAGCAATTCCCCATAGGTAGTAAATAGTTATCCATTAAGCGGAGGAAATGGTATCATAAGAAGCAAAAAGATTATGCTCCCATTGTTAAAAGAACGGACTAAGAGGGTCAGCTACCTAGCCAACTTTCCTAATTAAATGCCGTTACTGTATAGATAACTCTTATTGTGAAAAGAGCTATTACTCTATAATTGATAATTGATGGGTAGAGCCAAAGAGTGTGAACTATACAAGTTCACAATACCATTTGATTAAATGAAAGAAGAATTGATTAAATGAAAGAAGAAGCTCCGGTGTATAGAGAGGACCTCGCCGTTTAAGAAATAACCATAGAAACGAAGGAACCCACTTTTTTTAGTATCATTAGAATTTATTATTTTCAGGTGAAATGCCCGAAAGGAATAAAAAATGGTGGTAAGGAAGGTTATAGTAGCAAAAGCCATTCGAATTCATATTTTATATATCGGAATAATCCGTTTTGTTATTCATCGACCAAGGGGGATAAAAGGATGGCTGAAAGAATAGAAATCAATTAGTTATTCATTAAGGTTTTTTAATTTGATTCAATGACAAGAGTTAGACGGAGATATATAGCTCGTAGACGTCGAACAAAAATTCGTTTTTTTGCGTCAACCTTTAGAGGGGCTCATTCGAGACTTATTCGAACGATTACTCAACAAAAAATTAGAGCTTTGGCTTCCTCTCATCGAGATAGAGGCAGGCAAAAGAGGGATTTTCGTCGTTTGTGGATCACTCGGATAAATGCAATAACTCGCGAAAAGTCGGTATTGTATAGTTATAGTAGATTAATACATAATCTGTACAAGAAGCAATTGCTTCTTAATCGTAAAATACCTGCACAAATAGCTATATCAAATAAGAATTATCTTTACATGATTTCCAACAAGATCATCAAATCAAATTCAAATAAAGTAGATTATAAAGTCATGTACAGTAAAGGAATGATTGAAACGAAACAGAATTCCCCGGAGTGACTTCTCCGGGAAGATAGAATAAAAATCACTTAAAAAAAAAAAATAAGTAATAGGAACGAACGAACATGTTTAAAAAAAATGGGAATTTTTTTTTCTTTTAACACCGGAACCCACTCTTATAGATTCTAGGCCTTTTCGAACAAAAAACACATCTGAGCTTGAGTTACGATTGGAGTTTGGAGTCAATCGAGGAGTATGTCTATTTTTTTTTTCTAGGACGAGTAATTCGAGTTCGGGGGATCGACTCCGATTTTTTATTCTTAAATAGTCTCTCATTATTAAGAAAGGGTAACAAAGATAAAATACGGGCTTGCTTTATAGCAATAGTAATTAATCGTTGTTGTTTCAAAGTCAATCTATTCACCCGTCTAGATAATATTTTCCCTTGTTCACTAATAAATCGACTAATTAAACTCATGTTTCTATAATCGATTCGATCCCCCGATCTAATTGGGGTCAAACGCCTACGAAAAGATCGTTTGGATTTGCGAAAAGATTGCTTGGATTTACGAAAAGATTGTTTGGATTTATCCATGGTTTATTCCTTATCTCTAAAATTCTATTTCTTTATTTTATTTACTTCAGATCCTACCAAAATAGGCTTTGATTTGTATGCATAATGTATACACATTATTCATATTCTATATTAAAAATGAAAATTAAATATATGTTAAGCTCTTTTTCTTCTTTGACTTGAAAAGAACACATGTGTTCCGTTCAATCTATTTCTTGATTTCCCCATGAATCGTATGCTTGTGACAATAGCGACAAAATTTTCTCAATTCTAATCGACCAGGCGTATTGTGTCGATTCTTTTGAGTAATATATCTAGAAATACCCGGTGATTCCTTATTGACATCATTTCGGGCACAACTGGTACATTCTAAAATAACTATAACTCTTACATCCTTACCCTTAGCCATAAACCCCCTTTGAATTTTGTATCGGCTTAACTCTTACATTTTCGATCCGAGCTGAAGAAGAAGAAGAAAACAAAAATAAATTAAATAGAAGTTACTAACTAGAAATGGAATTTTCTAAAAATTTCGTTGCAATTATCATTAAATTCTTATTTATTCAAATTTAAAAATTAATATTAATGTAATTAAGTAAAAATTTTCATTTTATATTTTATAGAGTAATAAAATAATAATTTTATGAAGTAATAATTAAGTAATACAATTTCTTTCTAACTATCAATTGTTCCTATCCTAAATCCACTAAATTATTATTCTTATTTAATTTAAGTATCTTCTTTCTATGCTATGATTTCGCGGAACCCTCCCTAGACTGGATCCACATTTAAATTTTAGGTCTCCCAAATTCGATCTTCGATCTATCACATTTTTGTTGAGGTTCCATACACTTTTTTTCTTTTCTCCCTATCCTAAAGCTAAGGAACTGAAATGAAAGAACTGAAAAAGGAGGGAGGAAATTCGAAATTTGAGTCATGTAGAATTGTATCTCTAATTTTATTCATTTCTTCACATAATCAATAACTAGAATCAAAAAAATGGGAATGACAAGGCATCCGGGAATAAACGATTAATCTCTATCAATAGGCCTGCTAAAGACCCAAACCATAGAGTACTTAGCACAGGTGCTACGGAGAGATATGTTTTTATATCTCGCATTGAAAATCCTCCTTTCCTATGGATTGTAATACATATGTGTATATGGTCAGATGTTGTAGTTCAAGATCATTTGTATTTATTTTACACAGAATTCCGAACTAAATGCTAAAATAGATATGTACAATTAATCAATAGATTAGATTTTCATCTAATCCCCTGTTCCTGAACATTACTGATAAAACTTTTTTATACGTTAGGTTTCAGATGTATATAATTCTTATATTTATGATATGTATAAGATTTTCTTATATGAAACCAAAAGGAAGAGAAGAAATGATAAGAAAATTGTATATAGATGGAGGAAAAAATGAAGATATGGAAAACAAGACAGGTATTTTGTAGAATGAGACTGCCCAACAATTTGAAAAAAAAAAGGGATGTAGCGCAGCTTGGTAGCGCGTTTGTTTTGGGTACAAAATGTCACGGGTTCAAATCCTGTCATCCCTACCTATTACTTCTTCTATGGACAGTAACGAGGATTAATTGAGAACGATTCAAATTGTACATAATTTTCCGTTTTTTATACTATATGTATGCAAGATGCATTGGGGTAGATTTCTTTACAGTACAGTTGTATCCCCTGTCATAAGCATAAGAAAGCGCTCTTAGTTCAGTTCGGTAGAACGCGGGTCTCCAAAACCCGATGTCGTGGGTTCAAATCCTACAGAGCGTGAGTCAGTTTATTTGATGTCGAATCACAATAAAATATTTGAACAAAAAAAAAACAAAAAAGTTTAATTGCAACTTGCATTGGACCTCCTGCGGGAAGGAGGTCAATAAAAAAGAAATAAATATTACTCAATCAAAGATCTAACTGATCACCGCGTCTGTATTGTAAATATGCGGTTACGAATAATCCTGCTAAAGTAATAGGAATTAGACCTAAGACGATTCCAAATAGAAAAACTTCAATCATTTCGGTTTGTTTAAGGGGATAAAAAAATAGGTAAGATACATTTAAAAATATTAATCTGAATTATCCATGAATCTCGATGACCAAGAATTGACAATTGATGTGTAAAAGAACCATAGAATACCAAGAATCTCAGAGAAATATTCGTTTTTATCAATTTTTTCATTCAATTTATTTCAAATAAGTCGTATCTTGTTTAAACCAATGAATAGAGCTGGGGTTATAGTTAAAGCAGCCAGTAGAAAACCGAAATAACTAGTTATAGTAAGCATGAAAGAGCTAAATTAGATATGTTCCTTTGCTACATATGCTGATAAAGCAC